TCATAATTACTATGAATTATTAATATGAATTATAGACTAGAATTTATAAAAACTAGAATTTCTAATTTTAAATGCCATATTTAATATTTAATATAATATAACATATTTAAATATAATAATGGTCGATTCAATCTAATATTCAATCTAATATTGCTAGACTATAATAATTCAGAATAGAATAATAAAATAAAAAAAAAATTATTTTAATTATTTTTTTTTTTTTAATTATTTAATTCTATTTTAATCATATTAAAAATGATATTTAAATTGAATCATATTATTAATATTATTCTAATTATAAAAATGAATTCTAATTAGAATAATATTTCTATATATTTATTATTTATCTATATATATTTTATTTGAATTTCTATTTATTCCATTATTCTATTTATTCCATTATATGTTATATTTATTCTATTAGTCTATTCTATTTAGTATTATATATATATTAGTTATTAGTATAATATTAGTAGTATATATTAGTATAATATTACTATATTTTTCTTTTCTATTTTTCGTATTTTTTAGTGTATTTTTTTAGTCTATTTTACATTTGAATTATGAATTATATATATAATTTTTTATATAGATATAGATTTCATTTAATAGATAGATTTACTATAGATTACATTTATTTCTATTTAGTTTAGAGTTCTAAATAGAATCTAATAATTAGATAATTAGAGTGCAAATCTTTTTATGCATTTCTATATATATTATCATTATAGAAAGGATACGTTATAAGTCTAAATAACTAAATAATTAGAATGAAACTTTGTTTTTTAGACTAAATAATTCAAATTATCTTCGAATTCGAAATAGAAATGAATGGAATAATTAGTTCTAGCTATTAAATAATTAGTTCTAGCTATTAGACTATAAAATACATAATTAATAAATTCAATTTTCATTTTTCTTTTTTTAGTTATCTTATTATGGTTATATAAGATAGTCTAATAAAAGGATAAGAATAAAAATGAAATTAAAGAAAAAAGAAAAGATGCAACCCATAGAAATGAAATCCAGATCATAATGAGAGACTCCTTTCTTTTGTTTTCATTCATAAAGGCGGAAACTAAGACGAAAAAAAAAAAGAATCGACCGTTCGAGTATTCCACCAAATTGCCTGAGAAAACTGAGAGTAAGAGGGGCATATATATGTTATGGAATATCCATCTATATTGAATTGCGAATACAGAAATGAGAAAATATTTTCTGATTGGACCAAATAAATACGGGTCTCCGATAGAGACGAAAGAAGATAAACAAACAAGAAATAAAATAGGTAAAGACCCTTCGATATAAGAAGCAGTATCTATATCTACTAAATTCAACGGTTTTCGCATAAAAAGAAAGAAAATAAATAAATGAAAGAAAGGGGAAAGGAAGGAGAAAGGGGGAAGGAAGGGCATCCTAATGAGATCCTAATCTCAAGACACAAAGGGGATATGGCGAAATTGGTAGACGCTACGGACTTAATTGGATTGGATTGAGCCTTGGTATGGAAACCTACTAAGTGATAACTTTCAAATTCAGAGAAACCCTGGAATGAAAAATGGGCAATCCTGAGCCAAATCCTATTATTTTACGAAAATAAACAAAGGTTCAGCAAGCGAGAATAAGAAAAAAAAAAGGATAGGTGCAGAGACTCAATGGAAGCTATTCTAACAAATGGGGTTGACTGTTGGTAAAGGAATCCTTATATCGAAACTCCAGAAAGGATGCAAGATATACCTATATAAAATAAATATAAAATAAATAGGTATACTAATGAAAAACTATTTCAAAACAGACGACCCGAACCCGTATTTTTTTTTTATTTATATGCAAAATCAATTTATATGAAAAATAAAAAGAATTGTTGTGACTCGATTCCAAGTTGAAGAAAGAATCCAATAGACTATTCATTAATCAAATCAGTCACTCCATAGTCTGATAAATCTTTTGAAAAACTGATTAATCGGACGAGAATAAAGATAGAGTCCCGTTCTACATGTCAATATCAATACCGACAACAATGAAATTTATAGTAAGAGGAAAATCCGTCGACTTTAAAAATCGTGAGGGTTCAAGTCCCTCTATCCCCAACCCAAAAAAGCCCGTTTGCTATCTATTTATTTTATCCTACCCCTTTTTGTTAGTGGTTCAAAGTTCCTTATGTTTCTCATTCATCCTATTCTTTTCCATTTTCCAAGCGTATCCTAGCAGAATTTTGTTCTCTTATCACAAGTCTTGTGATATATTGTGATATATATATGATATACGTACAAATCAACACCCTTGAGCAAGGAATACCTATTTGAATGATTCATAATCCATATCATTACTCATACTGAAATTTACAAAATCTTCCTTTTGAAGTGAAGATCCAAGAAATTCCCGTTCGAGACTTTTAATTTAACACTTTTTCGTTTTTTTTTTGTTTTCATTTTGAATTTTTAATTGACATAGACCCAAGTCATCTAGTATTATGAGGATAATGCGTCGGTAATGGTCG